ATATATAAAAAGTATCAAGGGGGTTTTTCTGTTTGATTGGAGAGTTCTAATCATAAAGATATTGGGACTTTGTATTTTCTTTTTGGTTTGTGGTCTGGTATGTTGGGGACTGCTTTGTCTTTGGTGATTCGTTTGGAGTTGTCAAAGCCTGGTGTTTTGTTAGGTAGTGGTCAGTTATATAATTCTGTTATTACTGCTCATGCTTTTTTGATGATTTTTTTTATGGTTATGCCTAGAATAATTGGTGGTTTTGGTAATTGGATGTTGCCTTTGATGTTGGGTGCTCCAGATATGAGTTTTCCTCGTTTGAATAATTTGAGTTTTTGGTTGTTGCCGACTTCTATATTTTTGATTTTGGATTCTTGTTTTGTTGATATGGGTGGTGGTACTAGATGGACTGTTTATCCGCCGTTGAGTACTTTGGGCCACCCAGGTAGGAGTGTGGATTTGGTTATTTTTAGTTTGCATTGTGCGGGTATGAGTTCTATTTTGGGTGGTATTAATTTTATGTGTACTACAAAGAATATGCGTAGTAGTTCTATTTCTTTAGAACATATGAGTTTATTTGTTTGGGCTGTTTTTGTTACTGTTTTTTTGTTGGTGTTATCTTTGCCGGTTTTAGCGGGGGCTATTACTATATTATTGACTGATCGTAATATTAATACTTCTTTTTTTGATCCTAGTTCTGGTGGTAATCCGTTGATTTATCAGCATTTGTTTTGGTTTTTTGGTCATCCAGAGGTGTATGTTTTGATTTTGCCGGCTTTTGGTATTGTTAGTCAGTCGGCTTTGTATTTGACTGGTAAGAAGGAAGTTTTTGGTTATTTGGGTATGGTTTATGCTATTTTAAGTATTGGTTTGATTGGTTGTGTGGTTTGGGCTCATCATATATATACTGTTGGTATAGATTTGGATTCACGGGCTTATTTTACTGCGGCTACTATGGTGATTGCGGTTCCAACTGGTGTTAAGGTTTTTAGATGGTTGGCTACTTTGTTTGGTATGAAAATGGTTTTTCAACCAGTTTTGTTATGAGTTTTGGGTTTTATTTTTCTTTTTACTATTGGTGGGTTAACTGGGGTGATGTTGTCTAATTCTAGTTTGGATATTATTTTGCATGATACTTATTATGTGGTTAGTCATTTTCATTATGTTTTGAGTTTGGGGGCTGTGTTTGGTATTTTTACTGGTATTAGTTTGTGATGGAGTTATATAAGAGGTTTTAGTTATAGGAAGTTGTATATGGTGGTTGTTTTTTTTTTGATGTTTGTTGGTGTAAATTTGACTTTTTTTCCGTTGCATTTTGCGGGTTTGCACGGATATCCTCGTAAGTATATGGATTATCCTGATGTTTATTCGGTTTGAAATGTTGTTTCTTCTTTTGGTTCTTTAGTTAGTGTTTTTGCTTTGTTTGTTTTTTTGTTTTTGTTGATTGAGTCTATGTTTAGTTATCGTGTGGTTTTGATTGATAATTTTTATAATAGAAGTCCTGAGTATAGTTATAGGAGTTATGTTTTTGGTCATAGTTATCAGAGGGAGGTTTATTTTAGTAGAAGTGTTTTAAAGGTTTAGATTTTTTAGTATAGTATGTATTTTTGATTGCAGATCAAAGGGTTATTAAAGTTTGATAGTTTAGGATAAGTTGAGTCTAGTAGGTTCATATCCTGATGGTTTTTCTATTGGTTTTTTATTGGTTGTTTAAAGGCTTAGTATATTTTTGTATGATTCTTTGTCAAAGGGTAGGTTTAGCTTTTGGACTTTTTAGTATAATTTTAGTATGTTTGATTTCCAATTAACAGGTTTAGAAGTTAATTAATTATTTTCAAGGTTATAATTTGGGTTTTGCTAGGAGTTTTTTTTCTAGGTATATGGATTGGTTTCATGGTTTTAATTGTAGGTTGTTGCTTGGTGTTTTAGTTTTTGTGAGTTTTGGTTTTTTTTTGTTGTTAGATGGTGTGTTTTTTTTTAAGAATAAGAAAGTTGAGTATCAGTTTGGTGAGTTGTTATGTAGGGTTTTTCCCACTTTGATTTTATTGATGCAGATAGTTCCTTCTTTGAGTATTTTATATTATTATGGTTTGATAAATTTGGATAGGGGGTTGACTGTGAAGGTGGTTGGGCACCAGTGGTATTGAAGTTATGAGTTTAGGGATATTCCGGGTTTAGAGTTTGATTCTTATATAAAGTCTTCGGATCAGTTGGATTTGGGGGAGAGTCGTTTGTGAGAGATACACAATCCTTGTGTGGTGCCTTGTGATGTTAATGTTCGTTTTTGTATTACTTCTGGGGATGTTATTCATTCTTGAGCTTTGCCTAGTATGTCTGTTAAGTTGGATGCGATAAGTGGTATTTTGAGGACTTTGTGTTATAATTTTCCGTTATTGGGGGTTTTTTATGGTCAGTGTTCTGAGATTTGTGGGGCAAATCATAGTTTTATGCCTATTGCTTTGGAGGTGACTTTGTTAGAGAGTTTTAAGTCTTGGTGTAATTTTAATTTATTTGATTAGCTTGTTAGTTTATATAAAATTTTTATTTGTGGGGTGAAGGATTGTGGGCTAGATTTTTTTTTATTTATTGTTAGATATTGCATATCGCTTGAGGAGAATTTTATTATTGATAAAAGTTAGAAAAGAAAGGTAGAGGGTGTTTTTATTTTGTTGTTTCAAAGTGATAATTATTTTGCTCTAGGGTTGATAAGTCGACTTTTTTGTTATCTGATTTTTGTTTTTTACTAGAAAGTTGTAATTTTTGTTTTTGTTTTATTTTTTTTTTAGAATTTGAAGTGTTTTTTTGATTGGTTTTATAACTGTATTATTTTTTGAGGGGTTGTTTTTTTTTTAATTTATTTATCTTTAAGTAAATTTTTTATTTTGAGATTAGTAGATTTTTTTTTTGTGTTTTTTTGTTGAATTTAATTGAATAATTAAGATTTTGATCAAATGTTTTTTAAAGACTTAGGTTTTATATTAAAGCTTGCTTCTGCCCAGTGTGGTTATAAATGGCAGTCTTAGCGTGAGGACATTAAGGTAGCAAAATAATTTGTATCTTTATTGGGTTCTAGTATGAATGGAGTTATTGGTTGGTTCTTTTTTTTTTCTTTGTTTGAATTTAGGTTTTCTATAAGAAATTATAGTTGTAGAAGTGCAAAGATAAGTCTTCGGAAATTCTTTTCTTTCTTTATATTTTTGTAGAGTTAGATGTTTTCTAGGGTAGAAATTTTTATATTTTTGTTTTCTAATTTTAAAATTGGGAATTACTTCGGAGTTAACAGAAAATCATACTTAATCTAGTTCTTATAGTAGAGTAAGTTTTACATCGATGTTGTATTTAAGTATATTAGTGAGGAGAAGATTTAATTTTTTAGACTGTTCTTCTTTTAATTAACTTAACGTGATATTAGTTTAATTCATCGTGAGATAGAATTGTTTATCTTGATTTTTATTTTTTTTTGTTTTGTTAGTACGAAAGGAAAATTATAGAGATTTTAAATCTTATGAAGAATGTTGGTTTCTTTTGTTTTTGTTGATTTTTGTTTTGTTTTTTTTTCTATTTTTATAATTTTTATTTTTTATTTTTTGGTTTTTTTTTTGAGTTTTAAGGATTTGAGTTTAGTTAAAGTAAGTTCTTTTGAAAGTGGTTTTTTGAGTTTGGTAAAGATTCAAAATTCTTTTAGAATTCATTTTTTTGTGATTATGTTGATGTTTGTTATTTTTGATTTGGAGGTTGTAATGTTTTTGGGTTTGTTAATTTCTGATTTTTCTTCTTTGTGTGTTTTTTTTTTGTTGTTTGTTTTTGTACTAGGTGGTTTTTATATGGAGTGAAGTTATGGTAAGTTAATTTGGATGGTTTAGTATTGATTTTTTGGTTTTTTTGATTGTTATTTTTTTGTTTTTTATTTTATTTGTTTTGTTTTGGGTGCCTTTTTTTAATTTAGGGGTTTATTTTTTTGAGTGGGATTTTTTGAGTTTGAAGTTGGTTTTTGATTTTAAGAGTTTTATTTTTTCTGTGGTTTTGTTTTTAGTTGTTATTAGGGTTGTTTTTTATGGTTCTTATTATTTGAGGGGAGAGTTGAATTTTGTTTATTATAATTTTGTTTTGATAGTTTTTGTTTTTTCTATATTGTTTTTAAGGTTGAGTGGTAGGGCTTTTACGGTTATATTAAGTTGAGATTTGTTGGGTATTTCTAGTTTTTTTTTAGTTTTGTATTATAATAATTGAGATAGAAATTCGGGGGCTATGAATACTGCTCTTACTAATCGTTTAGGTGATTTTTTTATGTTTGTATTTTTTAGTAGGTCTTTGTTTAGGGGGTTGTATTTTTTTTCTTATAGCTATTTGGTTTTAGGTTTTTTTGTTTTGATATTATTATCTTCTTTTACTAAGAGGGCTCAGTTTCCTTTTAGTAGATGGTTGCCTAAGGCTATAAGAGCCCCCACTCCTGTTAGTTCTTTGGTTCATAGTAGAACTTTGGTTACAGCAGGTTTGATTTTGTTGATGAACTTTGGTTTTATTATTTTGAATTTTTATTTTATGTTTATTATATTAGTGGCTGGTTTATTTACTATGTTTTTTTCAAGGGTTTTGGCGGTTTTTGAAGAGGATGTTAAGAAGGTGGTAGCGTTAAGTACTTTGTCTCAGATGGGTTTTATGATGTTAACTTTGGGTTTGGGTTTACATTTTGTTTCTTTTTTGCATTTATTGAGTCATGCTTTATTTAAGAGGTGTTTGTTTATACAGATTGGTTATTTAATTCATAATAGTTTTGGTCAACAGGATGTTCGTTTTTATGGTAATAATGGGGGTCTTCCTTTGTTTGTGCAGGTTCAGTGTTTGGTTACATTATTTTGTTTGTGTGGTTTAGTGTTTACTAGTGGGATGGTAAGTAAAGATTTGATCTTAGAGTGTTTTTTGAGAAATGATTATTTTTTATTTTTCTTTGTTGTTTGTAGTTTCTGTTTTTTGACTTTTTGTTATAGTTATCGTTTGTGAAGAAGTTTTTTGGTAAGGTTTTCTAAGGTGGTTTGTAGGGTTGATGGGAGCTTGTTGATAAGTTTTTTTTTGAGTTTGGTTTTGGTTTTTTTTTCTGTTACTTTTATTTATTGGATGAGCTTGAATTTAATTTGTTTACCTAGTTTGTTTTTATTTATAGAATTTTTTTGCCTATTTTTATGTTTTTTAATTTTTTTGGTTTTGTTTTTTATAAGTTGTTTTTTGGAATTGAGTTATAAGTTTTTTGTGGATTATTTTAATAGATATTTTCAAAGTTATGGGTTAATATGAAGTTTTAGATTTGGTTTAATGAAGTTTGGTTATAATTTTTATTATTTGATAAGGTTTTTTAGTAAGTTTTTTAAATGTTTATAAGTACTTTTAGGTATAATAGATTGGTTGTTTTAATTTTTTTGTTGTTTTTCTTTTTTTTAGGGGGTTGTAGTTTTTGTAAAAATATATGATTTGCAATTGTAAGAGAGGACTCTATGTACTATATTCTATATATATAGATACTATAGAAGAAATAAATTTCTTCTATAGTATTTAATAGATTGATAAACCGCAGGAAGATTAAAGAAATAATACCGTTAAAGTTTTACGTTGACGTAGAAAAACTTTTTATAAGGTTATTGTTAGGCTTCCTGCGGTTTAATTAATATATATATTAATAACAGTATATAGTTTATTTAAAATATAATGTTTGGGTTGTTAAGAAGGTTGCTGAAGCTTTTAGTTTATTTGAATGGTTCATTTACAATGATTAGGTTATAGGCTTTTTGGAGTTGTTGTTTTTGATGTGTGTTTGTTTTTGTTTAATGAGTTATTTGAATAGGGATCCTATTAAGAGTTGTTTTTTTTTAATTTTTTCTATGATTTTTTGTTTGCCTTTGATGGTATTTTTTAATTATTCTTGGTTTTCTTATTTTGTTTGTATGTTGTTTTTAAGGGGGGTTTTTGTGATTTTGGTTTATTTTTCTAGTTTGTCAAGTTTTTTGGAGTTTAAGCCTTATTTTTATTTTTTTGGTTTATTGTTAACTTTATTTTTTTTTTTTGTAGGGGGTATTGGTTATGTGGTTTTTGGTTTATTGGGTTTGAATTTTTTTTATTATAGGGTTAATTTTTTTTTGATAGTTTATGTTGTTTTTGTTTTGTTATTTTTTATGAATTTTGTTAGTTATTATTTGAGTTTTTCTGGGGCTTTGCGTAGAGTTTAGAATTATTTTTTTAATTATTAGATTGTTAATGATGTTGTTTAAGTGGCAGCGTTATATTTATGTTTTAATTTCTTTGGAGTTTATGATGATAAGGGTTTTTGTTAAGTTTTATTTTTTTTGGGGGGGTGTTTATTTTTTTTTTTTATTGTGTCATTCTGTTATTTCTAGAATTTTGGGTGTGGTTGTTATGGTTAGAAGGATTAAGTTTTTTGGTAGGGATATATGTATTTATTATAGACTTAAGTTAAGTTAAACTATTAATTTTCAAAATTAAAAATAATTTTTCTATAGAGATAGTAGTATAAGGAGTATATTTTATTTTCGTTAGAGGGGTTGTTATCTTTTAAGGTTTACTTTTATGGACTTAAAATTTGATTATGGTTTTTGAAAGGTTAAAATGTTATTATTTAGGTTTAATTTATCTTGTGGGCAATGTTAATTTACCCTGGCAATTAGTTATTTGTATAATAGTGGTTCCAGAATAATCGGCTATGCTATTAGAATTTATTCTTAAATGGCAGTCTTAGCGTGATTTTGTTTTTTTTTTCTTGATGAATTTTAGGTGGAATTTTAATTTGAATTTTTGGTTTTTATTGCGTTTTTAAGTTTTGTGGATCGAATTAGATTAGTACCTAATTAGACGAAGGTTATTTTTTTCAGGAGTAAAGTAGAATTTAAACTGAAATAATATTGGCAGATTTTCTAAATTATCTTTGGAGGTTGAGTGGTAATTGAGAACCCCCATTGACTGCTCTTTTTATTGGCTCATGTATGATCGTTTATTTTATGCTTAAGGTTTTGAATTAAATTTTTTTTTGATTTAAAAATAGATATATATTTGGTGTATGAATTGAGTTTACTTGACCTACAATTTTTTATATATTGGATTTTTGTTTAGTGAGAATTGAAATTGTAAAAGACAGTAAAAAAATCTTGATGTTTTTTTGAAGAGTATTTAGGAATGGTACAAATCATCCATCAATTGCCCAAAGGGGAGTAAGTTGTAGTAAAGTAGATTTAGGGGAACCTGAATCTAGTAATTGAACTAATTACTTTGTTTTGAAAACTGGGTTTAAGATTTTTCTTTTAGTTTTTAGGGTTAGTTTATTAAGAATTGTTGATTGTTGATCGATAGGTTTTTCTCTAAAAGGAAGGATTTATTTTAATTTGAAAATATTAGATTGTAAATCTAAAGTTGTTGTTCTTGTTATTTTTAGATTGTTTGATGTTGGTGTTAATGTTAATTTTTATTTTGCAATCTATTGCTTTTATTACTTTGTATGAGCGTCATTTGTTGGGTAGTAGACAAATTCGTTTGGGTCCCACTAAGGTTAGTTTGATGGGATTCTTACAGGCTTTGTTGGATGGATTAAAGTTGTTGAGTAAAGAGCAGTTGATACCTCTTTTTACTTCTGATTTAGTTTTTTTGTTGGTTCCAGGTATTTCTTTTTTAGTTATGTTTTTAGAGTGGTTTGTTTTATATTATTTTTTTGATTTTTTTAGTTTTGAGTTTTCTTTATTGTTTTTTTTTTGTTTGTTGGGGTTTTCTGTTTATTCGATTATGGTGAGTGGTTATGTGAGTAAATCAAAATATGGTATGGTTGGTGCTTTGCGGGCTAGGAGTCAGAGGGTTTCTTATGAGATTGCTTTTTCTCTACTATTATTGTCTGTGATGATGATAGTTGGGGTTTTTTCTTTTTTTAAGATGGGTTACTTGTTGATGTTTTTTTTTCTTTTACCTTTTTTAGTGATGATCTTGGCAGAGTTGAATCGGGCTCCTTTTGATTTTGCAGAGGGGGAGAGAGAATTGGTTAGTGGTTATAATGTTGAGTTTGGTAGGGTTTCTTTTGTTTTGTTGTTTTTGAGGGAGTATGGTAGGATGATTTTCTTTTGTGTTTTTATGTCTATGTTGTTTTTTGATTTTTCTATGTTTATAGTTTTTTTGATTTTTTCTTTTTTTATTTTTGTTCGGAGATCTTATCCGCGTTTTCGTTATGATTTTTTGATAGGGATGTTTTGGTTTAAGTTTTTGCCTGTTTCTTTGGTTTATTTGTTTTTTTTTTTTTATTTGTGTTGTAGGATTAATGAGGTTTATTTTTTTAGATGTGTTAGTTTTTATTTTTTTGTTACAGTATTTGTTTTGTTTTTTTGAAGGTTTTTTGGGTTCTTTTATTATGGGTTTTGTTTCTTTTTTAATGGTAGTTTTTAGTTATAGGGTTTCTTTGCCTATGAGTTATATGATTTCTTTGTTTACTTTTTTGGTTTTGTTGGTTTTTTGTTTTGGTGGTTATTTTTCTTATTCTTTTTGTGTTTGTGGGATGTTAGAGTTTACTTTGATTTTTTCTTTAGTAGCCTGGTTTGCTACTTTTTTGGTTATGATTTGTAGTTTAAAGGTTTCGGTTTATTTTAGGAAGTTTGGGGATTTTTTTTTGAAGACTTTTAGGATGTTGTTGGTTGAATTGGTTAGAGAGTTGTCTCGTCCGCTGGCTTTGACTATTCGTTTGACTGTGAATGTTATGGTTGGGCATTTAATTGTTGGTTCTTTGTATATATTGATTGATTATATGGGGGAGTTTTTTGTTAGTTTTTTGATTTTTGCTATTTTGATGGAGTGTTTTGTTTTTTTTATTCAGAGTTATATTTTTTCTCGTTTGGTTTATTTGTATTTGAATGAGTAGGAATTGTTAGCTTAAGGAAAGTATTAGATTTTTAATCTAAAGATGTGTTTCACAGTTTGTTGGTTAATATAGCATAAGAAGTGTGTTTGTTTTAAGAGCAAAAGATAGAGGTTAACTAATGAGTTTTGTTGAGTCTTCTAAACTTGAATTAGGTTGTCCTGCTCATTTTTTTATTTGTTTATGATATTTGTAGTTTTTTTTTTAAGTGTTTTTGTTATGTTGGTAAATAATATGTTTTTTTGGTGGGGGGTTTTTTTGTTTATGACTTTATTAATTGTTTTTTTAAATAAGGGGGAGAGTAGTTATGTTAGAATTTTTAATTATTTTGTTTTGCAGGAGAGGTTAGGGTTATTATTTCTTTTGTTGTTTTTTGGTTTTTTTCCTAGTTTGTTGTTGATGATTAAATTGGGTGCTTCTCCTTTTCATTTTTGGGTTATTAAGGTAGTTGGTAATATGTATGGTTTTAATTTAGTTTGGTTTTTGACTTTACATAAATTGCCTTTTTTGATGGTAATACTGCAGTTGTTTTTTTTGGGTTTGGTTTTTTTTTTGTTATTGGGTTTAGTTTTTTGTTTGTTGCAGATGTTTGTTTTAAAGACTTTTAAGAGTTTGTTGGTAGTTTCTTCGATTGAGTCTTTTAATTGAATTTTGTTAGGGTTAGTGGTTTCTTTTTTTAATGTTTTTTTTATATTTTTTTATTATGTAATGTTGATGGTTGTTTTAATGTATAGATTGGATTTGTTGAGTAGTTTATCTTATTCTTATAGTTGGGAGTTGATGTTAGTTTTTATGAATGTTCCTTTTAGTTTGGGTTTTTTTGTTAAGATTTTTCTATTGATGGAGTTTTTGAAAGATTTTAGTTTTTTTGTTGTGTTAATTTTGTTTATGATGTTTTTGAGGGTTTTGTCTTTTAGTTTTTGGTTGGTTTTTTTAAGAAGTAAGAGATTTAATTTTTTTAAATATAATAGGGTTTATTTTTTTTTAGTTTTTTTTGATAGTTGTGTTGGTTTTTTAGTCCATTTTTAGTAAAAGTGTAGGATTATATTATCTTGATAAGGTAAAGTTTTTAGTGATGGATTTTGAGTGTTAAATAGATTTCTATGTTTAATTACGGTTTAAAAAGATTAATACTTTTGTAATATAGTTTAGTTAGAATTTTTGTTTTTGATATGAAAGGGTTTATTACATATTAGTCTGATCTTATTAGTTTAGTTTTTAGAATATAATTTTGAAGAAGTTATGGGTTTTAAGATGATTATGTTGGTTTTAAGTAAGTTTTTTGGTTCTATGTTGGTTTCTCTTCCTTCTAGTAAGTCTTTGACTTTGGGGTGGAATTATGGGAGTATATTGGGAATGATTTTAATTATGCAGATTTTAACAGGTATGTTTTTATCTTTTTATTATGTAGTAGATGGTAGTATGGCTTTTAGGGCTGTGCAGTATATTATGTATGAGGTAAATTTGGGTTGGGTTTTTCGTGTTTTTCATTTTAATGGGGCTAGTTTGTTTTTTATTTTTTTGTATTTGCATATTTTTAAGGGGTTATTTATGTTTAGTTATCGTTTGAAGAGAGTTTGGGGTAGTGGATTGTTAGTTTATTTGTTATTGATAATAGAAGCTTTTATGGGTTATGTGTTAGTGTGGGCTCAAATGAGATTTTGAGCGGCAGTTGTAATTACTAGATTATTGAGGGTTATTCCGATTTGGGGTCCTATGATTGTTATGTGGATTTGGAGTGGGTTTGGTGTGACTAGGTCGACTTTGAAGTTTTTTTTTGTTATTCATTTCTTATTGCCTTGGTTTTTGTTAGTCTTGGTGATGTTACATATGGTTTTTTTACATAGAACTGGTAGGACTTCTAGGATTTATTGTCATGGGGATTATGATAAGTTGATGTTTGGTCCATATTATTGAAATAAGGATTTTTATAATTTCTTGTTTTTTTTTATTTTTATTTTATTTGTTTTGATTTATCCTTTTTTCTTAGGAGATCCTGAGATATTTATTGAGGCAGATCCAATGATGAGTCCTGTACATATTGTACCGGAATGGTATTTTTTGTTTGCTTATGCTATTTTGCGTGCTATTCCTAATAAAGTTTTAGGGGTAGTGGCTCTTTTGATAAGTATTTTTTCTTTTTATTTTTTTTTGTTGATTAGGAATTATGGTTCTCTTTTGGTAAAGGTTAATAAATTTTTTGTTTTTTTTTATATTTTAGTTTCGGTGGTTTTAAGTTGGTTGGGTCAGTGTTTAGTTGAGTATCCTTTTAGTGAATTAAGTTTGTTTTTTTCTTTTTTGTATTTTTTTTTAATTGTTATTATTTTTTTTAATTTTTATGTTTCAAAGTTTTTGTTTTTTTAGCGTCTTTAGTATAGTAGGTATATTAAATTTAGATTTTAATGGAATTTGATGCTTTGTTTCATAATTTTCATATTTTGAGCTTGTCTAGTTATGCTTATTATATTTTTTTTTGTACTTTGGGTTTAACTAGCTCAGTGGTGGTTTTTTTTAAGTTTGGTTTATTGATTCCATTTTTTTTTAGTTTTGTTTCTTTATTTTTAGTTTCTTTTTTATGGGGTAAAGATATTTCTTTGGAAGGTTTAAGTGGTTATCATAACTATTTTGTTATAGATGGTTTTAAGTTTGGTGTGATGTTGTTTATTTTTAGAGAGGTTATGTTTTTTTTTGGTATTTTTTGGGTTTTTTTTGATGCTGCATTGGTTCCAGTTCATGAATTAGGTGGTTTTTGGTCAGCTATGGGGTTATCTTTGATTAATCCTTTTGGGGTGCCTTTGTTAAATACTATTATTTTATTAAGGAGTGGTGTTAGTGTTACTTGGGCTCATTATAGTTTGTTGAGTAATAAGGTATGTGTTAGTAGGATGTTTTTAACTTGTTTGTTGGCTTTTTATTTTACTTTAGTGCAGTATATAGAATATTTAGAGTCTAGATTTTCTATTTCTGATGGTATTTACGGTAGAATTTTTTATTTATCAACTGGTTTTCATGGGATGCATGTTTTGTTTGGTGGTTTGTTTCTGTTTTTTAATACTGTTCGTTTGTTAAAGTTTCATTTTAATTATAGTCATCATTTAGGTTTGGAGTTTGGTATTTTGTATTGACATTTTGTAGATGTGGTTTGATTATTTTTGTTTGTTTTTGTTTATTGGTGGTCTTATTGCTAATTTAGTTTAATGAACGTTTAATTTGTAATTATGAGGTATGTTTAGCTTTAATAGATTTTTTATTGTTTAGGGCTTTATTTTTTTCTTTTCCTATTTTATTTATGTTTTTTTTTACTTTGGTGGGTTTTTTGATGTTTAATAGTTCTTCTTGAATGGGGCTTTTTATTTTAGTTGATTCTAATGTGTTTATTTTGTTGTTGATAATAATATTATTTATTTATGGGGTTTTGATTGTTAGTGAGTTAGATGCTAGTTTAGTTTTTTTGAGAAGGTTGCTTATTAGCTTTTGTTTTTTTTTTTTTATTCTAGTAATATGTTGATGTTATATATTTTTTTTTGAGTTGTCTATGTTACCTATTTTGGTTATAATTATTGGGTTTGGTTCTCAGATTGAAAAGATTAGTTCTAGGTATTATTTGTTATTTTATGCTACTTTTTGTTCTTTACCGTTTTTGTTTGTTTATTATAAGAGCTTATTTTATTTGAGCTATAATTATTTTGATTTTTTTTTATCTTGGGAGATATTTTTTTTGTTGTCTCTTAGTTTTATGATGAAGTTTCCTGTTTATTTTCTACATTTGTGGTTACCTAAGGCTCATGTTGAGGCCCCCACTACGGCTAGTATACTTTTAGCAGGTTTATTGTTAAAGTTAGGAACTGCTGGGTTTTTGCGTATTTTGGGATCTATAAACTTTACTTATTCTAATTTTTGAGTTTTTTTGTCATTAAGTGGGATGGTTTTATCTTCTTTTAGGTGTTTGTTTCAAAGGGATGTAAAGTCATTAGCCGCTTATTCTTCTATTGCTCATATGAGTTTTCTTTTGTTGTCTTTGAGATTACTCTTAATTGGAAGTAAGTCTTCTAGTTTGATAATGATGTTGGCACATGGTTATAGATCTACCTTAATGTTTTTTATAATTGGGGAATTTTTTCATGTTAGTTCTAGCCGGTTAATTTATTTTTTTAATAGATTTATGTCTTCTAGAATTATTTTTTCTTTAATTTTATTTTTGGTTTTTTTATCTAATAGTTCGATTCCTCCTTCGTTGTCTTTTCTCTCTGAATTTATTATTATCGTGAGTTCTTTTATATTTAGTAAGGTTTTTTTTTTGTTAGTTTTTGTTTATTTTTTTATTAGTTTTTTTACTATTCTGTTTATGTTATTGTATGTTCTTGTATGGGAAGTAATTTTGTGGATTTTGTTTTCTTTAAAGTGGGTTATACTGTTCCATTGGTTTTAATAATATTTAATGTATTTTGGTGATCTTTATTCTATTAGCCAGATTTATCTGGTTTTTTTTTTAATAAGAGTTAATTGGTTTTAAAGTAATTCTCTTATATTAAT